CACAACCCTTCTTCGTAGCAGAAGTTTTTACCGGTTCGCCAGGAAAATATGTTGGTCTAACAGAAACAATTAGGGGGTTTCAACTGATCCTTTCCGGAGAATTAGATGGTCTTCCGGAACAGGCCTTTTATTTGGTAGGTAATATCGATGAAGCTACCGCGAAGGCTATGAATTTAGATGTGGAGAGCAAATTGAAGAAATGACCTTAAATCTATGTGTACTGACTCCTAATCGAATTGTTTGGAATTCAGAAGTGAAAGAAATTATTTTATCGACTAATAGTGGCCAAATTGGTGTATTACCAAATCACGCACCTATTGCCACGGCTGTAGATATAGGCATTTTGAGAATACGTCTTAACGACCAATGGTTAACAATAGCTCTGATGGGCGGTTTCGCTAGAATAGGCAATAATGAAATTACTATTTTAGTAAATGATGCAGAAAGGGGTAGTGACATTGATCCGCAAGAAGCTCAACAAACTCTTGAAATAACTGAAGCTAACTTGAGGAGCGCGGAAGGCAAGAGACAAACAATTGAAGCAAATTTAGCTCTCAGACGAGCTAAAACGCGAGTAGAGGCTATCAATGCTCATAACTAGTTGTTTTGGGTGCGTCCTAATAATAAAAAGAAGTTCTGTTTATACACCATATTTTTATTCTGCCGATTGAATCCAATTAAGTGTAATCAGATTTTGATGCAACAAAAAAAGATTCAATAAATAAAATAGAATATGAGTAGTGGGGTATGGAAAAGATACAAAAAAAATAAGTGAGTATGAGTAGAAATACTTATTAGATACCACTTACTGCGGTATCTAATAAGCTCTACCTACTATTGGATTTGAACCAATGACTCCTGCCGTATGAAAGCAATACTCTAACCACTGGGTTAAGTAGGTCATTTATCATCATAAAGAGAAACAAAAGGAACCTGTCACATCGATAGATTATAGATGGAATATTCGTTCTAAGCAATACCCACCCTTGGCAGGAAACAGATCAGAGAGCTATCATGTCGGATCATGCAATATTCGCCTTGACAAGAAATGATATACATGATAAAATATTTATCACAAACACAAGAACACAAGGGCTATAGCTCAGTTAGGTAGAGCACCTCGTTTACACGCGCGCCAATGTTTTTTCAGAGGAGTCCATCATGTAATCAACAGAATTTATCTTAGTAAAAATCGATGTCTTACTCCATGGATTCGAAGGAACAAGAGAACAATAGCCTGACAAACGGTTGGTTGGTCCAATTGAGGTGCCAATTTGGGCGCCAAATAGAACCCATCATCATCATTTGATAATTGATAAGGTGAATATCCAGTCCATTCAATGCTAGGCATAATGAGTATAAGGACCTCAAAAAAATCTCTTTTCGTCCTATGAACTTGAAGGTGTATGAAGTTTCATATTTGACGCTTTGGGCAGAGCATAGCGACAGAGACTCCATTTAACTTAACTTAGGTTGATCTAGGCCGAAGGCAGACCTACGTCAAGATAACTCTTTTTTGAAACACTTTGGTATTGCTACTGAATAAAAATAAAGAACCAGAGCACGCGGAACCATCTCATTATTTTTCGGTTAAGAAAAAGGATGGCGGACTCGCTGATATTTATATCAGTTGATGAAAGAGCCCAATGCAAAAAAAATGCATGTTGGGTCTTTGAAACAGTTCGAATCATTTCGATAATAATAAGTTTGATCTGTTTTACCGAGAAGGTCTACGGTTCGAGTCCGTATAGCCCTAATTTTTCATTAATGTTAATTTTTTATTTCTTGTTATTTGAAATTTGAATGCCTTTTCTTTAGAGAGAACCCAAGGCCCGGTGAAAGAGAGAGTTTTATTTGTATACGAGCATGATATGTCTATACCATATCGAAATAGAATAGAAAAAAATCGAAAGAAAAAAGAAAGAAATTAGTATAGTATAATAGAAATAATAAATAGGATTTGAGATTCGATGAATCTTGAAACGAGACATATGGCCCACAGCAACTAAAAAAACTAGTCGGTTCGATCCAAATTAATTGGTATTTTGACTAAATAGTTATGAATGAATTCACAATTACAATTTGAATCGACTAATACGAATCTGGTATATTTTATTTTCCACATTCATAGGAGTGCTTCTATGTTTCTGCTTCACGAATATGATATTTTCTGGGCATTTCTAATAATATCAAGTGTTATTCCTATTTTGGCATTTATAATTTCCGGAGTTTTGGCCCCGATTAATGAAGGACCAGAGAAACTTTCTAGTTATGAATCGGGTATAGAACCAATGGGCGATGCTTGGTTACAATTCCGAATCCGGTATTATATGTTTGCGCTAGTTTTTGTTGTTTTTGATGTTGAAACGGTTTTTCTTTATCCGTGGGCGATGAGTTTCGATGTATTGGGTGTATCTGTATTTATAGAAGCTTTAATTTTCGTGCTTATCCTAATTGTTGGTTTAGTTTATGCATGGCGAAAAGGAGCATTGGAATGGTC